TGGATTTCTGACCACATTCTCCATAGGTCCCTCTTAGATCTTCTTTCTCCAATCTTGGATTAGGGAAGAAGGAGATATTCGCGACTACTGGCGGTTTCATTATGGGGCAGCTCATGATCTTCATATCGATCTATTATCCACCTCTGTATCTATTCTTTCTTAGCTAAACGGGTGGAGGATCCACCCAATTTGTTTATATCATGGGCTCGAAAAACGGATCCAAATTTGACTGAAATGCACGATCTTCACAGGTATCACTTTTCACGATACCTAAAAGGTGCAATAGCCATTTTGAACCATTTCCTATACTATAAGAGAATGGTTTCCATTACTTTGAGAAATGGATTCTTATATCAAACTATAGCTATTACATTAAAGAAGTAATAGAAGTCGAAGACGCAGAATGGTAGTGAATAGAGAGAAAGATTCTTCTGATTTTCTTGTTCCTGAAAATATTCTATCTATCTCCTAGACGCCGTAGAGAATTGAGAATTTTCATGTCTTTCAATTCTCGTACTCGTAATTGGAAAGTTACGGAAGGAGACCCGTCATTTTGCAATGAAAACAACATATAAAACTCTGGCAAATTTCGAAATCAGGCCAAGCGTCTTAATACATATGCAAAAAAATTCATTATTGGCCCACCATTGATTAGAAGATTTCGCTTGTATGAATCGCTATTGGTTTGATACGAATAATGGCAATCGTTTCAGTATGTTAAGGATACAATACAGATGTATCCACAATTCATTTAGAGTTACTTAATAGCCTATTTCTTATACCATATCTCTATCCCGTGAAATTATCGAGCCGAAAGATGGATGCATATGCTGTGTTTCATTTTGCTAAATGATATCAATTAAATGGTGTATCAATTCCATAAATTGGATATAGCAATAAAAAAACCAGCAAAATTCTTTCTAATATTTTAGATAGAGGAAACATCTAAAATATTAGAAAGAATGTACTCTTCTATCCAAATCCAATTTGCATTGATAAAATCAATCCAAATTCCAGTAGTAGATGAATAATTGCAAATTTTTGTGTGTACGAGATTAGAATAACTTCAAAATAACTGACATAATTTTTTATTTTTCCTGATCAGAAAAATATATGAAAAAGAAAGGAGGTAGAAAAATTTTGGGATTTATGGTTAAAGAAGAAAAAGAAGAAAACAGAGGTTCTGTTGAATTTCAAGTATTTAGTTTCACCAATAAGATACGGAGACTTGCTTCACATTTGGAATTACACAAAAAAGATTTTTCATCCGAAAGAGGTCTACGAATACTTTTGGGAAAACGTCGACGTTTGCTAGCTTATTTGGCAAAGAAAAATAGAGTACGTTATAAGAAATTAATCAGTCAGTTGAATATTCGGGAGCAGTAATTTAATCGTTCGAATTTTTTTCTTTTTTTATTAGTAGTCTTATAGTAGTCTTAGATTTTGCATTTTGATGAGCCTCGTTTTGAGGAATTCATGGAATAATCCATTTTCATGGAATAATGAATTAAGGAAGAAAGGATATGAGTCTACCGCTTACAAGAAAAGATCTCATGATAGTCAATATGGGCCCTCAACACCCATCAATGCATGGTGTTCTTCGACTGATCGTTACTCTTGATGGTGAAGATGTTATTGATTGTGAACCCATATTAGGCTATTTACACAGAGGAATGGAAAAAATCGCGGAAAACCGAACTATTAAGAGATGAGGGAAATAGAGAGATGGTAGAAGGGGATAGGAAAGGGGAAGATATTTGTAAATTCCTTAAGTTAAGAAAGAAAAAAGAATAAAAATACGGATACATAACATAAAAAAAAGAATAAATAAGACGAAATTCGTCCTCCTCCTACATATTTAATTTCTTCTCCTATACAAAAACTAACAAGACCCACCCCATTGGTAATTCCATCAATGACACCTTTATCAAAAAATTCCGTTAGTTCGGTTAATGCTCTTATACCGAAGGTAAAGACCCTAGTATAGAAAATATCTATATAACCGCGATTATATGACCAACTGTATATATTTTTTTTTATTTTATCAAAAAAGTAGGAAAAAGGACTTTCCTTGTAAAAGGAATTTTGTAAATCCAAATTCTGAAAAAAAGAATAAGAGGATCCATAGAAAATATATGCAATGAATAAACCGAAGATAGCTAAACTTACAGAATAAATTGCATTAGTAAAAAATTCATATGAATTTATGGAAGAATTAGAACTTTCCTGGGTAAAGTTTATTGAGGGAGTTAACCACTTTGATAATATGGTTAACCCCCCTATTCCATTATCCGTCGCTCCATTATCAAAAGAGATTCCTATGAATCCAATGAACAAAGTAAAAAGCAGTAATATAAGAAGAGGAAATAACATAGTATTTTCCGTTTCATGCGGATAGGCAAAAGTTTTTTTAGCCCCAAAGGACGTACTAAAGGATCCTATCCTATTTGTTGTATTACCTTGAATTTTTGGTATATTTTGTAAAAAAAAAGAAACTCCATTCTTTGTTGTTGATAAAATGAAACCCCTATTCACTCCTTTGGGTATCCTTTTTCCCCACAAGGATATTGAATACAAGGGACCCTCTTTAGTGCTACTATAATTTTGAAAATGAACGCGCAAATACCCATCAAATGTAAGTAAATATATCCGAAACATATAAAAGGCAGTTAATCCTGCAGTAAAGGAAGCTATTATTCCAAAAAAGGGCGAATATAACCAACTATTACTAAGGATCTCATCTTTGGACCAAAAGCAAGCAAGAGGTGGAATACCACAAAGAGAAAGTGTACCCCATAAAAAAGCGGATCTTGTAATTGGAATATATTTTCTTAAACCGCCCATAAGAACCATATTCTGACTTTTATCTGGTGAATATCCAACAAGAGGTTCCATTGAATGAATAATTGATCCGGATCCCAAGAACAATAAAGCTTTTGAATAAGCATGAGTGATCAAATGAAATAAAGCAGCTTGATAAGAACCTATACCTAAAGCTAACATCATATAACCCAATTGAGACATTGTAGAATAGGCTAAGCTTCTTTTAATATCTCTCTGAGCAAGAGCTAAAGTAGCTCCTAAGAAGAGTGTTATTGTACCTACTAAAGAAATTAAACTCATTATCAAAGGTAGAGATATGAAAAGAGGAAGAAGTCGAGCTAGAAGAAAAATACCCGCAGCAACCATAGTTGCTGCGTGTATAAGAGCTGAAATGGGAGTGGGTCCTTCCATAGCATCGGGTAACCATACGTGAAGAGGGAATTGTGCGGATTTCGCAACTGCACCAAGGAATAATAAAAAAGCACACAAAGTAGTAAGTAAAGAATTAATTCCATTATTAGGAATCCAGTTATTAGCTATTTTGAACAAATCCCTAAACTCTAAACTACCTGTTATCCAAAAAAAACCTAAAATTCCTAATAATAGACCAAAATCCCCTACACGATTAGTTACAAAAGCTTTTTGACAAGCACTTGCTGCGATTGGTCGTGTAAACCAAAAGCCTATCAATAAATAGGAACACATTCCTACGAGTTCCCAAAAAAAATAAATTTGTATCAAATTGGAGCTAGTAACCAATCCTAGCATGGAAGTATTGAAAAAACTTATATAAACAAAAAATCTCAAATACCCTTCATCGTGAGACATATAACCGTCACTATAAATAAGAACCAGGATTCCTACAGTAGTAATTAGTATTAACATAATAGAAGTAAGCGGGTCAATCAAGTATCCAAATTCTAAAGAAAAATCATTATTGACGGTCCAAGACCATAGATATTGATAGATAGAACTTCCATTTATTTGTTGAATAGACAGTTGAACTGAGAATACCATAGCTATACTTAAGAGTAAAACACTAGGAAAAGCCCATATGCGACGAAGATTTTTTGTTGCTGTCGGAATAAAAAAAAGGCCAAATCCCATTGACATAATAACTGGAAGTGGGAGAAGAGGGATTACCCATGCATATTGATATATATGTTCCATAAGAAAAGAAGTTGCAATTTTTACTTGAAATTTTTACTTGAATTTTTCTATAAAATAAAAGGGTTTCCGATTCACCAAATCAATTCTTATCTCTTTCTGAAGGAATAAATAAAAAGAATAAGAAAAAATACTGGAATTCTTAATTTTTTCAAAAATTTATTTCATTGAGATAATCTAAAATTCAAAATGGGTTTAATTGGTTAAATTCAAAAAGTTAATCAAAAAACTTCGTTACCTAATTATTACCTAAATAAGGATATTTAGTAAAATAAAAAAAAAGGTTGAATCCTTTTACTTTCTATTCATTTTTAGATTTCTTTAAAACAAAGATGAAGCAGCTCTCTTGTTTCGTAACTGATTGATTGAATTCCAATGAAAAGAAAACCCATGTTTATAAAAAATTATAAAAGAGTTCTTACTTCATATAGAACTCAAATCCTAATGACTATAATTACCTAAGTTTAAGAATGTCTTGTTTAAGAGACTCCGTATTTTTTGTTTTGATGGGTATTCCATAATGGAATACCATTCTGAACTTAATTAACTATTTGGATTCCCCCTTCTTTTTATCCACCCATCTTATATAGGGGATAGGCTTCCATACCGTATATCTATATATGGAGTATACTTGATATATAAATATCTATAAATAGATTTAAAGGGGAAACCTTTCCATATATTCTATATTATTAAAACAAAGTATAAAATATATATATACGGAAAAAAATTCAGAATGTCAGTATCTTTCAGTATCTAAGTATAAATACTAAGAAAAAGAGGAAAGAAGGATTGATTTGCCACAATAGATGTCTTTCACATACAACTAGAAAAAAATAATTTCCTTTTTGAATGGCTGTTCCAAAAAAACGTATTTCATTGTCAAAAAAGCGTATTCGTAAAAATATTTGGAAGAAAAAAACTTATTTTTCCATAGTACACTCTTACTCTTTAGCAAAATCAAGATCATTTTCCAGCGGGAATGAACATCCAAAACCAAAGGGTTTTTTGGGGCAACAACAACAAACAAATAATAAGTAATACGGTTTTGGAATAATCTGAATTGACCTATCAAAAAATTATTCCAATTACTTAAATATGAATAATTTCGATTAATTAATTAATGTACTTTTATGTGTTGAATTACTCAGTACAATATTGTTAGAACAAACTCCTCTGATATATAGAATAAAAGTTTTGGTATACTGTGTGCTAAGTATTCTTTCCCTATCAATGATCCATTAATTTTTCATAATAGAATTCTCATATTTTATTATGAGAATTCTATTATGAAAAGTGGAGTATTCTTGCAATAGTACTTATGGCTTCCATTTTCTCCAAAATCGTTGGTTTAATGTTAGTAAAGTAAATCCTATTAATATTAATAGGAGCATAAAGTTTGATTCTATAAATTTTTCCTTTTATTGAAAGAATTCTCAAAATTTAAGGGAGAAACTAATTAGAAAAAAAAGAGTTCCAACTCTTTCAAGCAGTCTTTCTATTCTATTAGGCACAGCAAGAGTTTATTGTAAAAAAAATTGCAATGATACTACCAAACGAAGTCTATTTTAATGAAGACTCTAATGTTCCTAAATTTTATAGACTTTCCCAATCTCGACGATTCGCGAGATAATAGCTATTATTCTTTTAAGTTACCCATTATTTGAAGTTAGCCGCCATGGTGAAATTGGTAGACACGCTGCTCTTAGGAAGCAGTGCTCAAGCATCTCGGTTCGAATCCGAGTGGCGGCATTCTCGAAAAAGAATACAATAGATTAGAAAATGGATTCAATTCGAAATTTACAATTTTGTAATGGGACCTTCCCCTTATGCTATTTGCAACTTTAGAACATATACTAACTCATATCTCTTTCTCAACCATTTCTATTGTGATTACGATTCATTTGATAACCTTATTAGTTCGTGAACTTGGGGGATTACGTGATTCGTCAGAAAAAGGAATGATAGTTACTTTTTTCTCTATAACAGGATTCCTAGTTTCTCGTTGGGCTTCTTCGGGACATTTTCCATTAAGTAATTTATATGAGTCATTGATCTTCCTTTCATGGGCTCTGTATATTCTTCATACCATTCCTAAGATACAGAACTCTAAAAATGATTTAAGCACAATAACTACGCCAAGTACTATTTTAACGCAAGGCTTTGCCACATCGGGTCTTTTAACTGAAATGCATCAATCCACAATACTAGTACCTGCTCTACAATCTCAGTGGTTAATGATGCATGTCAGTATGATGTTACTAAGCTATGCAACTCTTTTGTGCGGATCCTTATTATCTGCCGCTATTCTAATCATTAGATTTCGAAAGAATTTCCATTTCTTTTCTAAAAAGAAAAAAAATGTTTTATTTAAAACATTTTTCTTTAGTGATTTTAATGCAAAAAGAAGTGCTTTAAAAAGCACCTCTGTTCCTTCATTTCCAAATTATTACAAATATCAATTAACAGAGCGTTTGGATTCTTGGAGTTATCGTGTCATTAGTCTAGGATTTACCCTTTTAACCATAGGTATTCTTTGTGGAGCAGTATGGGCTAATGAGGCGTGGGGATCCTATTGGAATTGGGATCCTAAGGAAACTTGGGCATTTATTACTTGGACCATATTTGCAATTTATTTACATAGTAGAACAAATCCAAATTGGAAGGGTACGAATTCGGCACTTGTAGCTTCGATAGGATTTCTTATAATTTGGATCTGCTATTTTGGTATCAATCTATTAGGAATAGGTTTGCATAGTTATGGTTCGTTTACATTAACACCTAAATGATTACATAAACTGAAACCTTCATGAAATGCACGTTTTTACTTTTTTGTTTTATTTGAGAACCCTTTGAACGCCCTCTCAAAGGGTTCTCAAATAAAACAAAAAAGATCTAATTAGACTTTTTACTTTTTTCTGCATTAATAGTAATAGAGCGGACTAATTAAAAAAACCTATTTAGGATAATAATTGGATAAGAGAGCCTCTACCCTGTCAACGGATAGGGAGAGAACTAAATCTGGATAAATACCAATACCTATTACTGGTAAAAAGATACAGATTAAAATAAAGAGTTCCCGTGGTCCAGAATCCACAAAATTTGCGTTTGGAACATTAAATAGCTTGTATCCATAGAACATCTGGCGTAACATAGATAATAAATAAATAGGGGTTAATATCATTCCGATTGCCATTACAAAAGTAATTAGCATTTTTGGCATTAACAGAAATTTTGGACTAGTAATTAGTCCAAAAAAGACTACTAATTCTGCGACAAAACCACTCATTCCTGGTAAGGCAAGAGAAGCCATTGAAAAGCTACTAAACATAGTAAAAATTTTCGGCATTGGGATAGATATTCCCCCAAGTTCTTCGAGATAAACAAGACGCATTCTATCAGAAGCCGTTCCTGCCAAGAAAAAAAGTGTAGCACCAATAAATCCATGGGATAATATTTGTAAAATAGCTCCATTGAGTCCAATGTTGGTTATGGAACCAATTCCTATAATTATGAAACCCATATGAGATACGGAGGAATAGGCTATTCTTTTTTTGAAATTTCGTTGACCAAGAGAAGTTGAAGCTGCATAGATTATCTGGATAGCTCCTATTATTACCAACCAGGGCGAAAATAGATAATGAGCATGAGGTAATAATTCCATGTTGATACGAATCAATCCATATGCTCCCATCTTTAATAAGATTCCCGCTAAAAGCATACATGTACTATAATGAGCTTCCCCATGGGTATCTGGTAACCACGTATGTAGGGGTATAATCGGCAATTTGACAGCATAAGCAATAAGGAAGCCAAAATATAAAAGTATTTCCAAGGTTGCTGGGTATGATTGATTAATTAATCTTTCCAAATCTAATCCTGGTTCATTGGAACCATATAAGCCCATACCCAGAACTCCGATTAAGAAAAAAATGGAACCGCCTGCAGTATACAAAATAAATTTTGTAGCTGAATATAAACGCCTCTTTCCCCCCCACATGGATAAAAGTAAGTAAACAGGAATTAATTCTAACTCCCACATGATAAAAAAAAGTAAAAGATCTCGCGAAGAAAATAATCCTATTTGACCACTATACATTGCGAGCATCAGGAAATAGAATAATCGCGAATTCCGGGTAACTGGCCAAGCTGCTAAAGTAGCTAAAGTAGTTATAAATCCTGTCAATAAAATAGATCCTACTGAAAGTCCATCGATTCCCAATCTCCAGTGAAAATCGAGGATATCTATCCATTTATAATCCTCCTTTAGTTGGATTAAGGGATCCTCCAGTTGGAAATGATAACAGAATGCATAAGTCATTAGAAGGAATTCTAATAAACAAATGGATATAGTATACCACCTAATGATTTTGTTTCCCCTATGGGGTAAAAAGAAAATTAATAAACCTGCAAATATCGGCAAAACAACAAGTATTGTTAACCAAGGAAAATAACTCATGATAAAGTGATAAAGACAAGATACGTTTTGACCAGAAAAGCCCGTGCTCGATTATTTCAAGCACAGGCTTCTTCGGTAAAGAGGAATCAGACGATTCGAATGAAGTTTTTTGTAACGTATCAATAAGATAGAGCCATACTACGGGTTGTTTCAGGTCCTAAATAAACACGGACACTTAAAAAATCTGTCGGGCAAGCGGATTCGCATCTTTTACAACCCACACAATCTTCAGTTCTCGGCGCGGAAGCAATTTGCTTGGCTTTACATCCATCCCAAGGTATCATTTCTAATACATCTGTTGGACAAGCTCGTACACATTGAGTGCATCCTATACATGTATCGTAAATTTTTACGGAATGTGACATTGGATCTATAAATTTTTCTTTTCAACATAAAATTTTTCGATCTGGTAAAAATGAAATTAGTACTATCATGAGTCATATGTATTGTAGACACCAGACGAAGCAATGGTTTATCCAAACCTCAAAAAAAATATATATATATTTTTTTTAATCCGTTTGTGAGAAAGCGTGAAAAAAGCCAAGAGACTTGAATTTTTGACTTCAATAATCAGAATTATATGAATTGTAGATACAAATTCGAATTAGCCAATAAATTGGCTATCGTCTTTTCAATATAAATTATTGCAATATTAAAATTGCAATATCAATGAATTACAAAAATTCATTTAAGTGAAAAAGAATACTATGCAATAACCTATTAAAAAAAAATGTATATTCTCAAATAATACTAAGAAAATAGTATTGATTTCCATTCATCTTAATATTCAATATTATTATATATGCGCCTTTGTTTATAGGATTGTATATCTAATTATTCAATAAATTAGATTGATTGACACGAGTTGATTTCCTATTACGATGGATGGAAGAAAGAATGGATAGTCCAATAGCGGCCTCAGCAGCCGCAAGGGCTATCACAAAAATTGCAAAAATGTCTCCTTTTAATTGGCGACTATCAAATAGATCAGAAAATGTTACGAGATTTAGATTAATTGAATTCAGTATAAGTTCAAGACATATTAGAGCTCTAACCATGTTTCGGCTTGTGATCAATCCATAGATACCAATCGAAAATAAATAGACACTCAAAAAAAGTACATGCTCAAACATCATTAATTAACTCCTTATAAATATCGATTCATTTCAATATGAGGACAAGAATTGAACCGATTCAATTAATTACAATAGAACAATTACACAACAAAAGAGAAAAGAAAGAAGGTATTTGTTGGCAGTAGATCGGTTTTACTAAATCAAAATTTTGATTCTTTAGTTATTTATTTTAGATTTGCAATTCTTAGAATTTTTACTATTTCCAAATTTTCTTATTGCCGAGCCATAGTAATTGCACCTATTAAAGAAACTAGAAGAATTATGGAAATGAGTTCAAACGGAAGATAAAAATCGGTTGCTAAATGAATCCCAATTTGTTGAACATTATTTATGAGACCCTGTTCTACTATTTGGTTTGATCTTGTAGTCCAAAGAATTCCATACCATGACGTATCTGGGATAGTAGTCATTAGTGAAAAAACAATAGTTATACAAACTAGTGAAGTGAACCCATCTCCAATAGTCCAATAATTCTTATCTTTAGACCATTCTGAGCCATTTACGAACATTACGGCGAATATGATCAAGACATTTATGGCTCCCACATAAATAAGAAGTTGTGCCACAGCTACAAAGTAGGAATTTAATAAAAAATAGAATAAGGATATACAAACAAGAACTAATCCCAGCGAAAAGGCAGAATAAATGGGGTTGTTAAGTAATACTACTCCTAGACCCCCTAGTAGAAGAACAAATCCCCCAAATAGCATAAGAATCTCATGTATTGGTCCAGGTAAATCCATTATGGATAAAAAGAAATTAATAGTATAAAATTTTTCATGAACTGACTAAAACTAAAGGATTCAAGAAAGGCAAAAGGGATTAGGATATTTTTTGGGGGTATAAGCTGTATAGTTAGAAATTATATCACGAAAATCTAGTCTGATTTAAAATAATCAAAAATTCCGAATAAGCATGTAGTTATTCGTTTTTCTTTATAGTTAGTAAAGGATTATTCTTTTTTTATAACAAAAAGAAAAGAAAAAAATACGAATTTAGTAATCAGTAATCGTTCTTGAATTCGAAGATTTATCTTCCTCTATTTTACTTTTAGTAGAATTTCTAATTGTTTGAATTGTGTAATCTTCCATTATGGAGATCGGTAACCGACTTAAAGCAATTTGATTGTAATTCAATTCATGACGATCATAAGTAGAAAGTTCATACTCTTCAGTCATTGATAAACAGCTTGTCGGACAGTACTCAACACAATTGCCACAAAATATACAAACTCCGAAATCAATACTATAATTAAGCAATTGCTTCTTTTTAATATCCTTTTCAAATCTCCAATCCACAAGGGGTAGATCTATCGGACATACGCGAACACATACTTCACAAGCAATACATTTATCAAATTCAAAGTGGATTCGGCCCCGAAAACGCTCCGGTGTAATTGATTTTTCGTAAGGGTAGTGAATCGTTATAGGTAAACGATTTGTGTGGGATAAGGTAGTTATGAAACTTTGACCAATGTACCGTGTAGCACGTATTGTTTGTTGACCATAACTCATGAACCCAGTTACCATAGGGAACATATTCATTCTAAATATCTATGAAAAAAATATGTTTCTTTCTCTTGTTTGAGAGAACCTTTGTGTTGAAAATATTCTTACTGTTATTGTATTATCTTATTTATAGTGAAACAAGTTGGGAAGAGGTTGTTAATAAGAGATTGCCCAGAGAAATAGGTAAAAGAAATTTCCATCCAAGATTTAATAACTGATCCATTCTCATCCTGGGTAAAGTCCATCTTATTGTGATAGAAATGAAGAGAAATAAATAAGCTTTAGTTAATGTAATAAAGATACCTATTGTTATTTCCAAAATTCCAATTGGGTTATTCATTTGGAAAAAATCAAAAAAGGATATATAGGGAATAGATAAATTCCACCCGCCTAAGTAGAGAACTGTTACAAATAAAGAGGAAACTAATAAATTGAGGTAAGAAACAAGATAAAATAAACCATATTTTATACCGGAATATTCGGTTTGATAACCTGCTACTAATTCTTCCTCTGCTTCTGGTAAATCAAAAGGTAATCTTTCACATTCTGCCAACGAAGAAATTAGAAAAACTAGAAAACCTATAGGCTGGCGCCAAATATTCCATCCAAAAAAACCATACTTTGACTGTGCTTCAACTATATCAACTGTACTTGAACTGTTAGATAATCATAGTCGATGATAACATCACAGTTCCCATCGCTATTCCAAAACCGTACGTGAAACCTTAGCTTCATACGGCTTCTCTATGATCAGAAAAAAGAGAGGACTGTTTCGTTATTAGCCCCCGGGGCGCAGATAGAATTAGGTAAAATAAAATAGATGGCAAAGTCCTAAATTAGACCAAAGTAATTCTGTCTGCTAGAATAAGAAAAAGAGCTTCTGAATTGATCTCATCCTTTATAATATAATAAATTTATTTCTTTCTTCAGTAATAACTTAATCTTGGAATAAAATACTTGTTATAGGAATTAAATTAATAAATGAAAAGATTTGGGTATTAGTTCATAAGGAATTCTCTATGAATAGAGGAAGGAAATAATTCCAATTTTTTTGTATTGCACTCCACATCTTTTGTCCTACTCTTCTTTCCCTGGGTAGGGGGTATTTAAAATTAAAAAGAAAAAAAAGGGGTAAAGGGTTAATTCGTTCTTTATAGCCATTTCCTTAACAAGTGAATGGGAACATACTCTGGATCGGAATACGAAGAAAGTACTACTTGATAATTTCCACTAATTTCAAGTCCTTATTATGATTCCTTTTATGGGGCAAAATCTCTAATATCTTAGATTCCCCATTCTTAATCCTTTATGTACTTTAGTGTTCCTAACCCTTCACTAACTTTTGATGGATTCTTCTTATGATTATAAGTTATAGTAATAACTAGGAATATTCTAGTAATGGAATTCCATATCGCGAATCCTTTATTCTTGCCCGCTTCAAGATAGGATGACTAATTAAAAAATATCAATCTTGGGATAAAGAGTTTACACTGCTTATATTTACTTCAACTTTTTTCTTGTACGTAGGAAATGAGATTTTTCTTTTTACTACAAATTTATAAGGTGTTTTGTTTCACTCATATAGCTATCTAGTTTAACTTACCAACCCGAATACGGAATAATAAAAGGAAGATAAATAGTTAATGGATTTTATAGGAAAAAGACCCTATTTTAACGAATCACACGTAGAGATATTGCTAGCACACAAAAAGTTAATGGTATTTCATAACTAATGGATTGAGCAGCAGCTCGTAGACCGCCTGAAAAAGAATATTTATTATTTGAGCTATATCCTGCCATAAGAAGACCGATAGGGGCAATACTTGAAATGGCAATCCATAAAAAAACACCAATACTAAGATCAGCTAAAACAAAATGATATCCCAAAGGGATAACTAAAAAACTTAATAAAATGGATATGACTGCTATAGAGGGTCCAATGCTAAATAAAGGAATATCCCCTCGGGATGGTAGTATATCCTCTTTTAAAAGTAGCTTAGTCCCATCTGCTATAGCTTGAAGCAGTCCCAGGGGGCCCGCATATTCAGGACCAATACGTTGTTGTATCGACGCGGATATTTCTCTTTCTAACCACACAATTACGAGTACCTCTATTGTGATTCCCAAAAGGAGGGTCAAAATGGGTAGAATCGATATGAGTCCATAGACTTCTTTTAATAATTCCGATTTCGAAAAAGAATTTATAGTTTCTACCTCTACCCTATCTATTATCATTTCAACGATCAACTTCTCCCATAATGATATCTATACTACCTAATATCGTCATGATATCAGCCAATTTCATTTTTTTAACTAGTTGAGGAAGAATTTGCAAATTAATAAAACCGGGTGGACGAATTTTCCATCTCCAGGGGAAAAGGCTATCATCTCCTACTAGATAAATTCCTAATTCACCTTTTGGGGCTTCCACTCTTACATAAAGTTCTTGCTTTGACAATTCAAAATTGGGTGAAGGTTTTTTACCAAGAAATCTATATTCAAAATCATTCCATTCGGAATTCTTTGCTTTCTTAAAGCGTCGGACTTCTAAATTCTCATAAGGGCCTCCAGGAATTTTTTCTACTGCTTGTTGAATTATTTTAATAGATTCCCTCATTTCACTGACTCGTACTAAATAACGAGCTAATGAATCCCCTTCTTTTTGCCACTGGACTTTCCAATCAAATTGGTTGTAAGACTCATAAGGATCCACTTTACGAAGATCCCATTGTATTCCAGAAGCTCGTAACATAGGTCCCGATAAGCCCCAATTTACTGCTTCTTCTCCCCTAATAAAACCTACTCCCTCAACTCGCTCTAAAAAAATGGGATTCTGTGTAATAAGTTGTTGATATTCAACAACTCCGCGTAAAAAATAATCACAGAAATCCAAACATTTATCGATCCATCCATAAGGTAGATCCGCGGCTACTCCTCCGATGCGAAAGTAATTGTGCATCATTCGCATACCTGTAGCAGCTTCAAATAGATCGTATATTAATTCTCTCTCTCTAAAAATATAGAAAAAAGGGGTCTGTGCGCCGAGATCCGCCATAAAAGGCCCAAGCCATAACAAGTGAGAAGCTATACGGCTCAGCTCTAACATAATTACCCTAATATAGCTGGCTCTTTGCGGTATTTGAATATTCTCCAAGAATTCTGGTGCATTTACCGTTATTGCTTCTGTAAACATAGTAGCTAAATAATCCCATCGTGTTACATAAGGTAAGTATTGTATAATAGTTCGGTTTTCCGCGATTTTTTCCATTCCTCTGTGTAAATAGCCTAATATGGGTTCACAATCAATAACATCTTCACCATCAAGAGTAACGATCAGTCGAAGAACACCATGCATTGATGGGTGTTGAGGGCCCATATTGACTATCATGAGATCTTTTCTTGTAAGCGGTAGACTCATATCCTTTCTTCCTTAATTCATTATTCCATGAAAATGGATTATTCCATGAATTCCTCAAAACGAGGCTCATCAAAATGCAAAATCTAAGACTACTATAAGACTACTAATAAAAAAAGAAAAAAATTCGAACGATTAAATTACTGCTCCCGAATATTCAACTGACTGATTAATTTCTTATAACGTACTCTATTTTTCTTTGCCAAATAAGCTAGCAAACGTCGACGTTTTCCCAAAAGTATTCGTAGACCTCTTTCGGATGAAAAATCTTTTTTGTGTAATTCCAAATGTGAAGCAAGTCTCCGTATCTTATTGGTGAAACTAAATACTTGAAATTCAACAGAACCTCTGTTTTCTTCTTTTTCTTCTTTAACCATAAATCCCAAAATTTTTCTACCTCCTTTCTTTTTCATATATTTTTCTGATCAGGAAAAATAAAAAATTATGTCAGTTATTTTGAAGTTATTCTAATCTCGTACACACAAAAATTTG